TTCTTCTTCGAATTTTTTTCTCTTCCCATTCATTTCCTGCAGACTCTTCATCTCCTAATTCCTTCCATTCTACCAAAGAATTATCTGTAATAATTCGCAAATCCGAATCGGCTAATTGTTCTCTGATAGCACCTGCCCCCGTAGAGATTTCTCGGTTTCGAAATCTCTCGAAACCTTGAGTAGTAAAAAAGAGTGGGATGCTATATTGCCAGGATTGGATTTCATATTCGAATGAACCTCGTAATCGTAAAAAAGTAGGTTTTTTAGCTATGGACCTAGCAAAAGAAAAATTGAGATAGGTTCCTATAGTATTGGATTCCCCCCCTCACAATCGGACGTGAAGGTTTCCTCTCATCCGGCTCAAGTAGTTACACCAAATAAAGAAAGGGGTTCTTCTTCTTTTTAAACTTTGTTCGAGAAAACCCTACAAAAAGCTACTCTTTACTCAAGTTCCCAGTAAGGACCAGCCTCATTCTTATCTTATTTAATTTTTGATTTTCACTCTAACCTTTTAGACTTTCTTTTATGTTTAGAAAAAAAAAACGAAAAAAAGGAAATGTGAAATTCTTGAGTAGTCTACCTCCCCTCAAATGATGAATCCCCTGAAAGGAATATTTTGGGACTCTTAAAGGATTTCTTTGTCTATATATTGTATTGTTCCATTGGATCTTTTTTAGGTCTCTACTCACCTCGATGGTTATTATCCCTTGAAGCATATATGCGATAGATAAGCTCCCGTAACCATATTTGCTTGCGCTTGCCTGAACATAATTTCTTTTTTAAAGAAATGGAATGTATAATTCCACAAAAAGTCTTTTTTCACGAGGTATAACTAACTATTCCTATATTATCTGTTACGGAATCGACCATAGATCAATTCCCCTTTTCTTCCATTTTGAAATCTTGAATGCACCCATAATTCTGAGCTTCATGTTCCTCCTCCCAAGATACATGTCAGAGCCAGGGGCATCCCAATCAGATTAAATGGGATGACAGTTTCTCAGTCCAAATCTGTCAAATGAAAATTTCGATCAAATCACACATCGCAATATACTAGGCCCTCTAATTCCCTAAGGGGCTTATCTAAAAGATTCGCAATATAACTAGGAAGACGTTTCAAATACCATACATGAGTCACTGGACATGTCAGTTTGATGTATCCCATTTGGTACCTTCGTATCCGAGAATCAACAAATTCCACCCCGCATTCTTCACAAAATTTCGGGTCTTCTTTTTCAGTCCCAATTCCTCGGTAATTTCCACAAGCACAAATCCCACTTTTTATGGGTCCAGAAATTCTTTCACAAAACAATCCATCTTTTTCCGGTTTATTAGTTTTATAATGAAAAGTATAGGGTTTTGTCACCTCTCCAACTATCTCTCCATTGGGTAGAATCTTTTTTGCCCAAGCCCTGATTTGTTGAGGGGAAACTGGTCCAATTCGAAGTTGTTGATGTTTATACTGGTCAATCATAGAATAGAAATTCTGATTCATTGAGATCAAGCTTCCTTCCTATCCATCTGGAAGTTCTTTTCAGATACAAGGAAATGATTCAGTTCCAGGCACAAAGATCGTAGTTCTCGAACGAGCAATCGAAAAGATTCTGGAGCACCCTCTGGGTTAGGTACTGTTGCCCCAATAATCGTAGCACCAAGTACTTCTTGACGAGCTCTAATATGATCAGATTTGTAAGTAAGCATCTCTTGTAAGATATGAGCAACACCAAATCCCTCTAGAGCCCAAACTTCCATTTCCCCTACTCTTTGTCCCCCTTGTTTGGCCCTCCCTCTAAGGGGTTGTTGTGTAACAAGTGCGTAATGCCCACTGGAACGTCCATGGATTTTATCATCAACTTGATGGATTAATTTTAGGATATAGGACTTTCCTATTAGAACAGGTTGTTCAAAAAGATCTCCTGTTCTTCCATCAAATATTCTGCTTTTTCCCGGATATTCGGGTTCAAATACCCATGGATTTTTTGTTTTCTTACTGGCTTCATATAATTCGGAAAACACTAGTTTTCTTGAGGCCTCTTGCTCATATCTCTCATCAAAAGGTCCTATTCTATAATGTTTCTTTAGCAGATCCCCCGCTAACCCGAGTGAACATTCAAATATCTGTCCCACATTCATTCGTGAGGGGACTCCTAATGGGTTGAATACCATATCAACGGGCGTTCCATCTTGCAAATAGGGCATATCTTGTCTAGACAAAATCTTAGAAATTATACCCTTATTCCCATGCCTTCCAGCTACTTTATCACCTACTTTGATTTCACGTTTCTGTGAAATATATACACGAATCCTTTCTGGATTAGAATTGGAAACCCCTCTTCTATGGATCCATCTCACATCAATAACTCGACCCCTTCCCCCTATAGGTAGTCTTAGAGAAGTTTCTTTTGAAGTGGATACCTGAATGCCAAGTATAGCTCGTAATAATCTATCCTCCGGGGCATATGAGGATTCGCTCGCTGTCTGAGGTGTTAATTTACCTACTAAGATATCACCTGTTTCTATCCAAGATCCCAGCATCACAATTCCATTTCTGTCTAAATTTCGGAGTAAACGAGCCTCTAAATGCGGGATTTCCTTAGTGATTCTTTCAGGACCTTGGCTTGTTACATGAGTCTGAATTTCATATTTCCGGATGTGAAAAGAAGTATAAATATCTTTATAAACCAGACGTTCGCTAATTAGTACTGCGTCTTCAAAATTGTAACCTTCCCATGGCATATAAGCTACTAATACATTTTTTCCTAAAGCGAGTTCCCCACCAGCTGTAGCCGCACCGCCCGCTAGAATTTGTCCTTTTTTAATGTATTTACCCCGCTGAACCTGAGTTTTTTGATTCATACAAGTATTTTTGTTGGAACGTTGATACATAACCAATGGAATGCTTAGAGTATCCCCATTACTTGAGAAAATGATCTTTTGAGTATCAGTATAAATGATTTTTCCCTTGCGTTCGGCTATAACTGAAACCCCCGAATCTAGAGCCGTTTGTCCTTCCAACCCAGTTCCAACAATGCACTTCTCGGACCGAGAAAGGGGAACTGCTTGGCGCTGCATATTAGAACTCATTAAAGCTCGATTCGCATCATTATGCTCAATAAAAGGAATGAGGGAAGCTCCAATAGAAAAATATTGGAAGGGAAAAATGCTTCTAAGATGAATCTCTTCCCATGCAATAGTAAGGAATTCTTGACGATATCGAGCTGGAACAACCTGTTGTTCTTGAATATCCCGATTCAAGGCCAAAGAATTTCCTGCTGCTACCATATAATATTCATCTCTATTTGGTGATAAATAAACCATCTGTGCCTCTTTTGATCTCTCAGATAATCCATAAAATGGACTCTCTATAGATCCCCAATAACCAACCTTCACATGAATAGCTAATGATCCCATAAGTCCAACATTGATTCCTTCGGACGTGTCAATTGGACAAATACGTCCATAGTGACTCGGGTGGATATCTCGTATTCGAAAACTAGCAGTTCGCCCCGTCAATCCTCCAGGACCCAAATAACTCCATTTTCGCCCATGAACAATTTGTGTCAACGGATTAGTTCGATCCAAAACTTGAGATAAAGGGTGTAGGCCAAAAAATGATTCATAAGTAGTTGTTAATGAAGTTGAAGTTACCAAATTTTGAGGAGTCGGTATCAATTTATGCCTGATTGCTCCACATATAGTTCCTCGAACCGTATTTTCTAAACGAACAAGAGCCAATCCGAATTGATCCTGTAATAGATCTGCTACAGAACGAATACGTTTATTTTTCAAGTGACTAATATCGTCAAGTGTACCCATTCCCAATTTAATTCCAATCAAATGATCCACAGCAGCCAATAAATCTCGTGGTAACAAAAATGTATTGTTTTGGGGTATATCAAGATTAAGTCTCCGGTTCATATTTCGTCGACCAATCTTTCCTAACTCACATCTTTGTTGAAAAAATTTCTTTTGTAATTCCTTGCATAAGGACTCAGAAAATACTGGATCCCCCCCTACATAGGCAAATTGTTGATAAAACTCCAAAATAGCATTTTCTTTTGACCCAATCTTTTTTTTCTCTTTATCATTCGGGAAAGACAAGAAAATCTCAGGGTAACAAACATTATCTAAAATTTCTCTTATATTCGAACCCATAGCTGATGATAGAACTAGAATAGATATTTTTTGTTTTCTACTTACACGGGCCCATATCCTTGCTTTTCTATCAATTTCTAATTCCGACCTTCCCCCCCAATCCGATATTATAGTACTGGTATAGACAGAAACTCCGTTATGTTCCAATTCTGAACGATAGTAAATACCGGGACTTTGCAATATTTGGTTGATCACAATTCGGTATATTCCATTTACTATAGAGGTTCCAAAAGAATTCATTATAGGGATGTTTCCAATAAAAACGGTTTGTTCTTGCATATTTCTACCGGTTTTCCAAATTAAGACCGCGGGTACATATAATTCAGAAGAATATGTGAGTGATTCATACACAGCATCTCTTTCTGTTATCAAGGGCTCTACCAATTGATATGTTTCCACAAATAATTGAAATTCAATTTCTTGATCTCTATCTTCAATTTTTTGAAACTTATGAAATTCTTCCGTCAAGCCCTTATTAATGAACCTACAAAATCCCTCAAATTGTATCTGACTAAATCCAGGTATTGTGGACATTCCCTCATTTCCATTCTGGAGCATCTTAATCTGAAGTTTCCTCTTTATTGAAAAAATCCCATTATCGGCTTTTGGCTCACTATTCATCGAACCCTACCAATTGATCTAGCAATGATGGAATGGATATTCTGTTTACTGAATCACATAAAATTTTAGTCAACTCCATCCATATATATCGTATGAACGAAAGCAAGACAGAGAAATGAAGGGCATTTTCGATGCAAGTTCGAATTTGATCTTGAGGCAGGTACAAATAGAAAGAAATGGAAATTAATAAAGCATTCCTGGGAAAAATTATGTCACTTAGGCTGATGGAGTCTTTTATCGGATATAAAAATTGATCTAATTTAGACCTAATACCTAATTCTTTTATTATGATAATAATGATATTATGATCAGCGTACAAAAAAAGAAAAAATCAATGAGTTTAGGATTTAATCTGCTCTCTATGAATGAGATAAAAACAGAAGAATCAGGAACAGCATAGAGTTTCCCTTTTTTTTTTAGCACACACAATTGAATGTTCAAAAAGTAATTCGCAAATCTTTTTTTGGTAGTAAATTTTATAAAATACAATGGAATTGTGTACGTATATAGTCATAGGAGTAATCTTTAGGAAGTACATGACGATCTAGCTATCCGTATATCACATCTTTTCTAAGAATTGAACTTGGTGCAACCTAGGTTAGGTCGTACTCTATCATAATGTCTATCTTCTATTCATATTCATATTCTCATATTCATATTCAATGAAATATTTAAGCACAATGATCCTATATAGGGATATGTGCATAAGAAATAGACCCGGCTTGGTATCCACGTATAACAATTTCTGTTCTAGAGTTTACACTTTTCTGGGGTTTACATATACACATATATTTTCTTATAATTAGATAATTAGAATTGATCATGTAATTGATAATGATTAGTCGGAAATCAATTGGATTTTGCATCCATTAAGATAAGGAGATACAAAATTAAGAGCTGTTCACTAATTCAAAGTAAGAAAAGTAAGTAAGAGTAAAAGAGTAAGAATTAAATATTAAATAGTTAATGGAGTAAAGAGTAATTTCTTCGAAATTGACCTGCATTTTAAAGTCTGTGACCGGGCCGGGAATCTTTTCACTTTTCTATAGATTCGATAGATCTATAGAAAAGTGAAAAGAGAAGGTAAATTTTTAAGCGACGCGTGTTTTGAGATAAAATCAATCGAAGAAAAGAATATAAATTGGATCCAATAAAAAAGAGGAATTTTTTTTTGGAAAAGGATAAAAGTACAATGGGATTTAAGATCCAAAAAGAAAAGAAATTAAGAAAGTAAAAAATTCAAATCAAAACCAAAATGAGGAAAGGAATAGAAATAGAATAAAAGAGAATATCTAAGTCTAAGAATATTAAGAATATAGAATTCTAGAATTTCATATTCTTAATATTCTTTATATTCTTTTCTTTTAATATTCTTATTCTTATTCTTATTCTTAATATAATTAATGGAATATGGAATGGAATATATATAATATATAGTTTATATAGAATTTAGATTCTATAATTTAGAATCTAATTAATTTAGAATAAAATCTTATATAATTTATATACTTTACATAGAATTTATTATAGAATTTTTTTCTTCTTTATTCTTCTTCATTTCTTTATCTGTTTTGGATGTAATTTGGCGGCATGGCCAAGTGGTAAGGCGGGGGACTGCAAATCCTTTATCCCCGGTTCGAATCTGGGTGTCGCCTGATCAACAAAAAAAGACTTGGAATTTCTTAATCCTGTTGATCGAACTTGACGAATTCTTGCCCCGCAAAAGCATAGGCAAGGGCTAGGTCTGTCGATACTTGATTTTGAGAACCATAGGTCCTATAAAAGACTGTCATCTTTTTTCTAAAAATCTGTATTCTGAGTGTGGCTCAAAAAAGTACCAATAAATCTGAAGCAATCCAATCTTATGAAAGATTGGTTTGGGATATTCTGAATTGAATCAAATAAAAGAAATAGCGAGAATTCATTCTGGAGAACTATGAAAGTAAGAAGTCGGAAATTTTGGTATCCAAACCAAAGGTTCCTAAGAGACACTCCTTTTTGGCTACTAAGGTTTAAGAAAAGATTCTAAAAAAGACTATAAAGACTCCCTAATTATTTTACACTTTTCTTAATATTGAGGTAACTCTGTTTGCGATGAAATTAGATTGGATAGGCTGATGATAAATTCATTTAAGAATTGTGGCAAAGAACTGAAGATACTTTGTATTCAGACTCACTAGAGATTCTGAGTACTGTTCATAAATTGAATCAGAATGGTTGACTGGCTCTTCATTGTATTTGTATCTTTTCTTTTTTCTTATTCTATTTTTTTTTCAATTCTTTTCTATTTCAATAGAATTCTATAGAATAAGAAATCTATGAACTTTTTATGAGTGGATTCATGAAATTGTTTCATAAAAAGCCGTAAGTAAGAATCCTGTTTTGACTCTGCACCATTGATTCCACTATGATTATGAATCAATAATGGAATCATTCCTTCATTTCATAGAGATAGGGATAGGGGGCATCATTCGAATGGATATAGTAAGTTTCGCTTGGGCTGCTTTAATGGTAGTGTTTACATTTTCTCTTTCACTTGTAGTATGGGGAAGGAGTGGTCTTTAGAGCTAGGAATAGGAATAATACTTTACTGAAAAATCTACTTCTATCAATTGTGATCGTTTTGCAAAAGCTTAAAAAAACTTGACTTGCTTTAGTTTATCTATATCTATTAGTTTATCTATATCTATATATTATTTCTTAGATATATTAGTAGTATTATAT